CGTCTGGATTATTATTCAAAAGGTCTAATAATGTATGTATATTGGATCTTTTGAGGCAATTATAGATCCTAGGAGGCAATTCTGATTGGTCAATAAAAATGGATTTGAATGCTATTTCTTTTTTATTTTTCCTTAGTTTAGCCAATCTATCATGAAAAGTAAAAATGGGTAAAGTAATTTTGTGTTGATTGTTGGTCAAATGGAAATTTTCTTCTTCCGCACGTAAAAAAGGAATAAATAAATCAATCAAATTCCGAGAGGCTTCATGAAGTGCTTCTTTAGGAGTTAAACTTCCATTTGTCCATATTTCGAGAAAAAGTATTTCTTGTTTTTCATTCCCATTGACATAAGAATGAATGCTATGATTCGCATTTCGAACAGGCATGAATACAGCGTCTATAGAATAACTTCCGTCTTGAAAGTTATTTGGGGTTTGTATACGATATCCTCGATTTCTCTCTATTTGTAATTCAATACAAAAATTGATTGGTTCTGTTAGTTTAGCTATATACTGCGTATTATCAATGATTTCCACAGAAGGTGGTAAGATGATATCTTGAGCCGTTACATATCCAGGACCCTTGACATAAATATACGCGCCACCACTTCCATACAGATTACTTCGCAATACAATTTCTTTCAAATTCATTAAAATTTCATGGACTGATTCTTGAATACCTATTAGGGTAGAGTATTCATGTGGTATTTTTTCAGATTTTGCACGTGTGATACATGTTCCTTCTATTTCGCCAAGCAAAGCTTTTCGCATCGCAATACCTATTGTATCTGCTTGACCTTTCATAAGTGGAGACAGAATAAAGCGTCCGTAATAAAGACGTTTACTGTCTGCTCTTGATTCAAGACATTTCCACTTTAGTGTCCGAGTAGATACTCTTATTTTCTCTCGAACCATAGTAATATTATTTGATCAAATTATTGAATTGTTTATTTCTCTTGAAATCTAGTTAATGGTTATTTTTACACACGTCTTTTTTTAGGGGGCCTACAGCCATTATGTGGCATAGGAGTTACATCACATATATAACTTAATAGTATACCGCTTCGACGAATAGCTCTTAATGCTGCATCTCGTCCGAGACCGGGGCCTTTTATCATGACTTCTGCTCGTTGCATACCTTGATCCACTACTGTCCGAATAGCAGTTCCTGCTGCGGTTTGAGCCGCAAATGGCGTCCCCCTTCTTGTACCTTTGAATCCACAAGTACCGGCGGAGGACCAAGAAATTACTCGACCCCGTACATCCGTAACAGTCACAATTGTATTGTTGAAACTTGCTTGAACATGAATAACTCCCTTTGGTATTTTATGCGTACTTTTACGTAAACCAATACGTCCATTTCTACGTAAACCACTTCTTGGTATGGGTTTTGCCATATTTTATCATCTCATAAATATAAATCAGAGATATATGGATATATCCATTTCATGTTAAACCAGATCCTTTTTTTTTTTTTTAGTTTTTTAGAGAAAGATTATCCTTGTCTTTGTTTATGTCTCGGGTTGTAACAAATTACTATAATCCGTTTCCGCCTACGGATCAGTCGACATTTTTCACAAATTTTACGAATGGAGGCTCTTATTTTCATATTTGTCTGTCATTCCTTACTTTAATTGCGAATTTACCTATTTGAATAAAATAAGTTTCTTGAAATTTTTAATTTAGAAGTGTATCCTTACAAAACAAAAACAAAAAATATTGAAATTGAAAACCAAAAAAATTATTTGCATCTTTGTTTTGTAGTTTATAAAACTATACGTTCTATGGTTGAATCATAAAAATTTACTTTCATTTTAACACTATTCCGCTCTAGTATATGTATAGTACTATGTTGAATCGGTCCTAAAAAAAATCTATAATTCTATCTCTATTATCTAAACGACAACGAACCCAGAACATATTAGGGGTTCTGTAATTAAACCTTCATCACTTTATTTTTGTTCTTTCATTTTTGGTGAAAACCCTTGAAGTATCAACTAATGAAGCAAGACTTATATCATATTAGAAATCCTCTCTTTTTTGTAAAAAAAAAAGAGATAGGGAAGTTTTGTATATAATTCGCATATTATAAAGATTACCATATATAACACAAAATTTCTCCACCCATTTTTTCTAGTCGAGCCTCTCGGTCTGTCATTATACCCCTAGAAGTGGAAAGAATTACAACCCCCATCCCTCCTAAAATTCTAGGAATTTTTTGATAGTTAGAATAGATTCGTAGACCAGGTCTACTGATCTGTTTTAAATTAAAAAAACTTTTAAATGGTCCTTTCCTATTCCTTTTATGTCGTAGGGTTAAAACCAAAAAATTTTGGTTGTTTTTAAAATGTTTCCTTACGTTTTCAATAAAACCTTCTCGTAAAAGTATTTTCACAATGTTTTCAGTGATGTTAGTAGATGGTATTCGAACCATTTTTTTTCTAGTCATGTCAGCATTGCGTATAGAGGTTATTAGGTTAGCAATAGTATCCTTACCCATGATAAACCAAAATGAGTGTTTCTTTCTAATTTTAATATAATTAACATGCTCTTTATTTATTCAATATTTTTTTTAATTTTGAAAAGTATATACGTGAGATACAATCTATTAATTAATTTCATTCAAATATTCTAACTATATCTCGGTCTCATCTTATAACACTTCAGGTGCTAATGAAATAATTTTAGTGAAATTTAACTGTCTCAATTCGCGGGGGATCGCACCAAAAATTCGGGTTCCTTTTGGATTTCCCTCTTGATCAATAACAACCGCAGCATTGTCATCATAGCGTATTATCATACCGTTTTCACGTTTGAATTCTTTACAAGTACGTACAATTACAGCTCTAATTACTTCTGATCTTTCTAGAGGTGTATTTGGGACTGCTTCTTTGATTACAGCAATAATAACGTCACCAATATGAGCATATTGTCGATTACTAGCTCCTATGATTCGAATACACATCAATTTTCGGGCCCCACTGTTATCCGCTACATTCAAATGGCTTTGAGGTTGAATCATATTATTTTTGTGAATCTGTTCTTTCAATTCAAAGGGCTAAAAAAAAACAAAAAGAAATATTGTTTGTTCAAACCAAACAAAAAATAAATTTGAAATGGCAATTTTTTTTTGTATATCAAAGACCCCTTTCCTTTGATTCTACATTCCTATCCCGAAATAATGAATTGGGTTCGTATAGGCATTTTGGACGCCGCTATTGAAATAGCTTTTCTGGCTATATTTTCTGCTACTCCGCCCATTTCATAAAGTATTCTACCCGGTTTAACGACAGTTACCCAATATTCAGGAGATCCTTTCCCCGAACCCATACGTGTTTCCGTGGGTCTTACTGTAACTGGTTTGTCTGGAAATATACGTACCCATATTTTTCCGCCACGTCGTGCATTTCGTGTCATTGCTCTTCGTCCCGCTTCTATTTGTATAGATGTGATCCAAGCGGGTTCAAGTGCCTGAAGAGCATATCTACCGAAACAAATATGATTACCTCGATACGAAATTCCTTTCATTCTTCCTCTATGGTGTTTACGAAATCTAGTTTTTTTGGGGTTATAGTGGATGGTTGTTTTTTCTCAATTCCATCTCTATTACAGAACCGGACATGAGAGTTTCTTCTCATCCAGCTCCTCACGAATGAAACAATTCCAAAAGAATAGACTATACATATATAGTGTTAATAAATAGACTGAATTAGGGTATTCTTTGAGATTTCATCTAATATATTATCCATTTTTCTCTCTTCTTTTGAGATAGAACTAAATATGTATTCTATTTATACATGATTTACATATTTATATATTTTAAATATTCAAAAAAATGATAGATAATTTTTTTTTAAGGTCTTATAAATAATGGAATCTTTATTTGATTTTGGTTTCTCTTTTCTTTTATTATCTATTATTTTTTGGAGGGTCTTTGAGCGACCAAAATATAGAAATTCAAGCCAATAAAAAAAAGTTCGCGGGCGAATATTTACTCTTTTTATATCTATTTACGTTCTAAGCTTAGCCCATGAAATGACCTTTTCGAATTAATGGATTGGTCTTGGGTGGATTCCGCCATCCTACCCAACGAATCATTAATATTTATTTTCAACAGAATATTATGTATTCTTGGGTTCCCCCGTCCCCATCATTTCTTGATTAATGGTTAGGTCTTAATTCTACAATGAAGCCCCTAATGAATTAAATTTGTTGTTGAGTCAATCTTCTCAGTCTTTATTGACTCAGGGCTCTTGTCTTTTTTCTTCTATTAACAGATTAATCTAATTATGAATCAATCAGTATTGCTGTTTTCTTACACTACCCTTATATGAGATGACTCATAGACCTTACATATTCCATATTGGAATCTTATATCATTGATATTATTTTTCTCTCTTTCTTTCACCCTTCCATTTATCCGTATACTTTTAATGCTTCACAACTGATAATTAGATTGGTGTTTTTGTTTATGCAAAAAAGATTTCAGTTGCTACAATGATATGACATGCCCAATATAACATATCTTGACTGCTTTCTTTTTTCGATCCAGATAATGTGAAACGATGAGTTGGTTATTTTTTTTGAATTATTAGTTAATATTATGTTATGGTCAGGTCTATTTTTATCCTAACAGAAAAACCAACGAGTCGCACACTAAGCATAGCAATTATTTAAAATAATTAATTGAATTTTTATTCAAACCTATAGAATTTCTCATTTACTATTAAAAATAAAAATGCATTTTTATTTGTTCTATCATTGAATAAAATAGAAAGATAAATTGAGGAAAGGCTTATTATTCCTCATTTAGAAATATCCAAATTTTAATCCCTAATATCCCATAGATAGTTCCAACTGTATAGGAACAATAATCAATTTTAGCTCGAATGGTTTGTAGAGGAACCCTACCTTCTCTGATCCATTCAACACGTGCAATTTCTTTTCCGTCTATACGCCCTGCAATTTGTACTTGAATTCCCTTTGTACCTGCCTGTTCAGTTAATTCAATAGCTTTTTTCATTGCTTTTCGAAATGAAACTCTATTCTTTAGCTGCCCGCCCATAAATTCTGCAAGAATAGTAGGGTTTCCATAAGGGTTTTCAAGTCTTGTAATAGCAATGTTTAGTTTTCGGTTGACAAAATGTAACTCTTTTTGTACATTCATTTGTAATTCTTCGATTCTTCGAGACCCACTTTCTATTAATAACTTTGGGAAGCCCATATAGATTATTACCTGAATGAGATCAATTCTTTTTTGAATCTCGATACGTGCAATTCCCTCAACACCGGAGAATATTCTTATATTTTTTTTTACATAATTTTTGATACAATCTCGTATTTTTTGATCTTCTTGTAGACCTTCAGAATACTTTTTTGGTTGTGCAAACCAAATAGAACGATGTCCTTGGGTTGCACCAAGTCTAAAACCGAGTGGATTTATTTTTTGTCCCATAATCCCCCATTATTATCCATATTATAACATGTGATATCCGTGTATTTATTTATACATCTAGGTTTTTTGAAGCATAATATGGAGTATTCGGATCTTTTACATTCTTCTTCATTTAAAGAAGATATATCTTTCAATACAATAGTTATACAACAAGTGTGTCTTTTTATCGGATAACTTCGGCCTCGAGCTCGAGGTTTTAATTTTTTCACAGTAATACTTTTATTGACCTCAGCTTTACTAATGACTAAATTGGTTTCGTTGAGACCCATATTGTGACTAGCATTTGCTGCTACAGAATAAACCATTTTTAAAATGGGATAACATGCTCGATAAGGCATGAGTTCTAGTATCATAAGTGTTTCTTCGTAAGAACGTCCACGAATTTGATCAATTACTCTTCGTGCTTTGTGAGTGGACATACATATATGTTGACCTAAAGCGTATACTTCTGTATATCCATTCTTTTTTGTATTCTTTATCATAAGGTTCACCTCTTACTAATGAATCATAAATATCTTTATTTTATCTCTATTCATTTTATTTTCTGATTTTACTAATTTCAATTAGTAACGACGAGATTTATTATCATTTTTCGCATGCCCTCGGAAATTTAGAGTTGGCACAAATTCTCCCAACTTATGCCCTACCATATGATCTGTTATATAAATAGGCAAATGTTCCTTTCCATTATGAATAGCAAGAGTATGACCAATCATTGTGGGTATAATGGTAGATGCTCGTGACCAAGTTATTATTATTTCTTTTTCTTCCTTTGTGTTAAGCTTATTTATTTTTTTTAATAAAAAATTTGCTACAAAAGGATTTTTTTTTAATGAACGTGTCACATCACTCCTATTTTTTTTTTTCTTATTTGCACATCTTTTGTTCATAAAAAAAAAAAGATGTGCACGAATTCTGGAAATTGCTTATTCAATTCAATGATGCATTCCATTAATTTACAATTAAATTGTAAAATTTATCTTATTATGATTTATAGTAATTCTAGATTCATTTTATTCTATATTAATTCAATTATCTTATTTTATAAAATAATATAGAGTACTTTATATAATAATAATTTATTATATTATAAAATAGAATTAAAATATTCGAATTTGAAATGAATCAATTCAAAAATATTTGTCTATTATGAATTTCGAAATATAGTAATCAAAAAATAATAAATCTATAAAATTACGATATAATTTTAATAAAAAAAATATAAGATAAAATATATAAGATAAGCGGGTAGCGGGAATCGAACCCGCATCGTTAGCTTGGAAGGCTAGGGGTTATAGTCGACGTTGATTCATCATTTTGAACGTCTCTAATTCAAAACCGAACGTGAAACTTTGATTTCATTCGGCTCCTTTATGGAAAAAAAAGATGTAAACGAAAAAAAAAACAAATTCTACCCATAACATCTATGTCAGCCTTTCTGTCTGAATGCATTCAAAAGGACCTGCTTTATAGATGATCCCTATAGAAGAAAAGAGGATTCTAACAATCTTTTCTAGTTACTTCGTTCCCTATTTCTATTTGAAATAATCCTTAGGAAAAGTCTTTTTTGTTTCCAACGAGCTAAAACAATATAATCTGTCGATGTCTCTAGTAAACCAAAGACATTGTTTAATAGCTATTTTGTTTTGCTTCAATCTCCCTTATATAAATCTAAAATTGAAGATTTAGTTACGATTAGAAATAGACCGTTCTTTCTACCTTTATCCATGGATTCCTTACTCGTTCAATTGGAAGTATGGATCCAATTCAAAAAAAAATTCTGTTTCGTAATTTCATGATCCAATTTTTTCAATTTATAACGGACTCTTGGATACAAATCACGAGAATTTCTATTTTTCCTCGAATTTTTCATCGATAGGAAAAGGATTAAATCCTTTTAAGAAATAAAGTTTTTGATCGAAATATAAATCAAACGAAAGACCCTTTAACTATGAAAGGGTTAATAGAACGAATCACCCTTTTACCACTAAACTATACCCGCTACAATGCTATTATTGCATATAAATCGACCTTTTGTCGAACACAAAAATAGGTCATAGTAATAAGTAATAAAAAAATAGGATCAGAAAAAAAAAATCATGAAAATGAGAGCGTTGACATATTTTTATCAGGAAGACTAATGAGATTAGTAAACGAGGACTCATTTAACTAATTAAATGATAAGTTTTTTTTATTCCAGTAAAAAAAAGTAAATAAAAAAAGAAAGAATAATAAGAAATGGCACTTTGATTCTGTATCATAGGAATCGAAATAATCCTTCTTATGATATGATTGTTGTTTCGATTTTTTTTATTTTATTTCAAAAGAATTTTTAGTTTTCAAATAAAATAAATCATTTTTTCTACGATTCATTGGAACAAAAAAAAAAGCCCGGCTAGGTACTGACCAGGCCAGGCCGTGGAAATAAAAAGGGACTTTTCGGACGAAATAAACAAGGTACTTTTATTGATTTTATTTATTATTTAATATATATATATTTTCATTTTATTTTTTCTTAATTTATTCAAAATTTTTTTTATTAACATTTAATAGATTGGTATTTATATATTCAAATATTGGATTGTAGATATCTCTTTTGAGCCCTTACTTTATTTAAAATCTAAATGGAATTGGAATTTCTGATAAAAGTTTTTAGATATATATTATCTATAGATAGCTTTATATAGCTATCTATATAATAAATAATAAAGATATAATAAAATAATAAAGAAGGGCTTTTTTCAAGCCTTACTTAATGTATCATAGTAATTATTCTTTTTCATTTTTCAATTGGGGGAGAGATGGCTGAGTGGATTAAAGCGTCGGATTGCTAATCCGTTGTACGCGTTTTTCGTACCGAGGGTTCGAATCCCTCTCTTTCCGTTTCTGTCGATGACTTGGTATTTTTTTTTTTTATATATAGTTAAAGAAAGATGTGGAATAGATAAAAATTTGCAAATCAAGCAAGGAAAACAAAAATCTGATTTTTTATTCTTCACGTCCAGGATTACGTCCCGGGTCATTAGATAGGAATCCGAAAATGAAGAGAGAAACAAAGAATATCACTACTGTATAAACAAATAGTTTTAGAGTAAGCATTACACAATCTCCAATAGCATTTTTTTTTTTCAAAAAAAGAGAATAGATTCTCTATTTTTATACTGCATACCCTATTTTTTGACACCAAGAAATGAAGTGATTTCTAGAAAAAAAAAAAAAAATTTCAGAAAATCGTTGTTTATTAATGAAAATTTGCTTTTATACCAACAATTATATATTGTGGGGGACTCTAATAGGGTCGTTCAATGGAAAAAAAAGTTATAACAAGAAAATGAGAGTGATCTAGATTTAGCACAGCTATACAAGAATTTCAATATTTAACTTAACGGTTCAGACTGTATGTAAGACTTATCTGATCTTATATTAGAAATTGTTAGAATTTTTTTTTCGAGTAAATCATGAATTTTTCTAGGATAGTATGAAAAATCTCATCGAAAACTTACAGCAGCTTGCCACACAAAAGCTAATAAAAAAAAGAACACAGGTATTACTGGCATAATATCTACTATTGGATTCAAAAAAGCGTAGGCCTCGGGTAATTTGGCTAAGAAAAAGCTACTTGAATAAAGGACAGAATTAAGACAGATACAGATTAAACTTAAAATATTAAGCATAACAAACATTTTGTTCTTGAAGATAATTTTTTTTTGAGTTGATTGAGTTATTAATATCTTATTGTTGATATAAGGGATAAGGTAAAAATTAATAACATAAGGTAGGTCAAAAAACCTTTATTTTCTTTGATTTGAACTCAGCCAATCAAAAATCCTTCCATTCTCAAATCAAAATAGATATAGAAGAAATCCTACTTTCATACAATATCTTAATTGAATTATATCTAATGATCAATAAATTCAGTTTCATTCGATATCTACACGTATCAAAATCCTAGCAACAATCTAATTGATTCTATCAATATTTGGACTGGAATTGACGAACAACCAATAACAATATTAGTGTTTATTAGTCTTGAATAGAAATGGGGCGTGGCCAAGTGGTAAGGCAACGGGTTTTGGTCCCGCTATTCGGAGGTTCGAATCCTTCCGTCCCAGAGTATGCGTATTATATATGATATAATCATATCAAAATTATCATATCAAAAAAAGATTGCCTTTTTTGAACAACCTTCTGTTTAAGAGTCTAATATTAGATAGAATGTGATTCTTCTTTCTTATCATTATTTTTCTTATTTTTGATTCGTCTCTAAATCATATTTTTTTCACAAATTTAATCGAGTTTAAATACCATAAGACGTAGATGGAATTGAATCCATTTTTTATCTAGGTAAAAGATGGGAACATAGATAAAAAAAAAAAAGACTTTTTTAATGAAAAAAAAAGTAGGACGGGCTTTTCATCGTATGTCCATATCTTTCATATTCATATTTGAAATTCGTTATTCATAAAAAAACCTTACGTCTCATATATTTTCCATGATGTCATTTAAATTCAAAATCGAAATGTGAAAGCCTCTCTTATTCTCTATCCCTTAAATGGTGTGTGCAACGTGATTATTTTATTTCTGTGGATTTATGTGGAATTATAAATACGAAGGGCTTGCGTTTTTGGTACTAATTGAATTGAATCAATGGGATTAAGTCTCTTAAGACCGGTTTAGGCTAAAATAATTTAGAGTCAAAAAAAATTGGATTTGTTTTTGATCTATCTATTTGTTTTAAATCATTGATGGGTTAATTCGAATAGGTTTTTTTTATGATAATAAAAGATAATAAAATGTCCCTTCCCTTATTGGAAAACTTTAGTCAAATAATAATATCGAGGTAGAAAACTTTCAATCAATTATTTTGAATGATTTCCTATGAATCCTTGGTACTTGAAGAAGTGTTAAACTGGCGAATCCATCCTATCAAGAAACTTGAAAATGCGGATTCAAAAAGAACGTATTTCTTATTTATTCGTAATTTTTTCTAAATTTATAGAAATAAAAAAAAAAAAAGAATAATATATATATTCCATTTCATATTAAATAAATATTGCATTCATACAAAAAATTGTATTCATCCAATATACTAAAAGAAAATCCAATATCTAAAAGAAAATGTGGGTTTAAAAAAAATGGAATTCTTGCTGATACTTTTTAAGAAACTACCCATTCATAACAGTATAGATAACTATGTACCAACTAAACCAATGACTATTCATGATTCCATAATTGAATCAATTACATACCAGTTCCAAGAAACTAGAGGTTATGGTAAAACTTCGTTTAAAACGATGTGGTAGAAAGCAACGTGCGACTTGAAGGACATGATCAACTGTGGATTCTTATCTTACATCCACCATTTTCTTTTATATATAGGAATGAAGATGCTCTTGGCTCGACATCGTTTGTTCTGTTCCACTATAACCCTCATTTCATTTTGGGGAAGTTTGAATGTAAATATTACATGATGGAGCTCGAGTAGAAAGTATTAATTCATTTATCAGGGGCGGAGATCTAGGGTTAGTGTCAATCAATAAGTTGAAACAACTTCGTAAGTATATTTTCGATATAGAAATCGAAAGGATCCAATTCAAGCAAGTTTCAAATTCAAACATAAAATTTGTTGGAATTAGGAAAACTCTTTTGATCAAAAGTGTATCACGCGAGAATCAATCATTCATATGGTTCTTTGATAAAAAGAAATCACAAAAAATGGTATGTTGCTGCCATTTTGAAAGGATTAAAGATCACCGAAGTAATGTCTAAACCCAATGATTCAAAGCAAAGATAAAGGATCCCGGAACAAGGAAATACCTTTTTTAATTGTTTTAATAACTAAACTTGTTAATTGTCTCAATAACTAAACTAGATCAGAATGAAGAATAGATTCTAAAGGAGACAGGCAAAAAGGGGGTTATAGACGGCTCAATAAATGAAATGCTTAAAGGTTTTCCTTTGAGTGAGAGTTACCCAACTTGAGTTATGAGGATACAAATAAGAATTTTTTTTTGAATTTATTTTTTGGAAAAGAATAAAAAAAAAAAAATGAAATCATAGTCTAATTGATTTGATAATCTATGGATCTATTTTACATTAATTAGAATTCTATACATAACTTCAAATTTTCTCGAGCCGTACGAGGAGAAAACTTCTTATACGGTTCTGGGGGGGGGTATTGTTAATCTACATCTATCCCAATGAGCCGTTTATCGAATCGTTGCAATTGATGTTCGATCCCGAAGAGAGGGAAGAGATCTTCGTAAAGTGGGTTTTTATGATCCGATAAAGAATCAAACCTATTTAAATGTTCCTGCAATTCTATATTTTCTTGAAAAAGGTGCTCAACCTACAGGAACTGTTCATGATATTTCAAAGAGGGCTGCGGTTTTTACGGAATTTGACCTGAATCAATAACCGAAAAATTCAATTAATGAAATAAAAAAAAAAGAGGGTGTGGATGACTTGTCTATAGCTTTGGATAACCTTTTCTCTATTATTTCCCCCCTCTCTTGTTCTACTACACTTATTTATTAAAGATCAATCAAGTGAATAAATGAAATAATTGGTTTTATACTAGAAATATAAAATTTGGACATTACCATCAATGGGTTGGTTTTTGTTGGAAATCTATGAACAAATAAAAAAACACAAGGGATTACGCTTGTTTATTCTACTTATATTTATTTATTGATTGAATAAACCCGAGATTTTTTTCTACTTTACTTCTTCCTTACCTTAATTTATTCTTTCGCCTACACTTTTTTTTTCTATTTATGTTCATTATCTCTATCGTGCCAATCCAACACAACTCCGTAGTTTTTTCTTTTTTTATTTATTTTCTCTTTTTTTCATTTTAATTATTATATATATATATATTTTCCTATTTCTATTTATTTCAATTAATAGAAATATATAATTTATAGATGAAATATTAATAAATAGATATTTCAATTGACTAATTAAATTGAATAATGAAATAGAAATAAAAAAAGAAAGATATTCAATTGAAATTGTTATTTCTATTTTTTTTTTTTTTTATTCTTTTGTGTTCTCCATTGTATTCGTTTTTCACTATTCACATTCATATTGACAACAGTGGATCAAACAAATATAATCCGATTGTGGATAAATAGATCTAGTTATCTCCGCTTCATAGACTTGGTTTTTTTTTATTTTACTTCATTCAATTCACATGATGGGCTCATTGGATTTTCTTTGATACAAGAAGTTACTTTTGTGTGATATACAAATTTTGATTCAAAAAAAAATAGATAATCTAAGAAGGGATAACATAAGATAAGATACAAGAGACGGTATATCCATTTTTTTTTTATTTGATTACGTCGTGCAATTCCATTTCGTTTTTGATTCTGATTGTATCTGCACATACTAATTCTTTTTTTTATTCGGGTTGCTAACTCAATGGTAGAGTACTCGGCTTTTAAGTGCGGCTAGCATCTTTTACACATTTGTATGAAGTAACAGATTCGTCCATACTATCGGTAGAGTTTGTAAGACCACGACTGATCCTGAAAGGAATGAATGGAAAAAACAGCATGTCGTATCAATGGGGAATTCGGGGAATATTTTTACCTGATGGGTTCAAAAGCTTGTTTGAATTCTTGATGTGGAACAAAATCAATTTCAAGTCGGGTCGAATGAATAAATGGATAGAGCTCTAGGGCTCCAATTCTAGAGAAATAAAAAGCAACGAGCTTATGTTCTTAATTTGAATGATTACCCGATCTAATTATACGTTAAAAATATATTAGTGCTTGATGCGGGAAGGACTTTTCTCATGAGCGGATTATCGATTTTTTTATGAGTCCTAACTATTAGTTATTCTACATTAGGGGTAGAGATGAATGTGTAGAAGAAGCAGTATATTGATAAAGATCTTTTTTTTTTTCCAAAATCAAAAGAGCGATTGCGTTGAAAAAATAAAGGATTTCTAACCATCTTGTTATCCTAAAATAAACATAAACCAATTAGAAGGAAAAAGAAAAGAGCGGATAGAGAGTTCGTTGATGAGTCTTACCTGTTTACGAGGTATATATTCTTATTCTTTAATACCTTGTTTTGACTGTATCGCACTATGTATCATTTGATAACCCAATAAATTCATTATACTATCCCTGGTTCAAATCTAATTGAAAATGGAAGAATTTCAAGGATATTTAGAACTTGATAAATCTCGGCAACACAACTTCCTATACCCACTTCTCTTTCGGGAGTATATTTATGCATTTGCTCATGATCATTTTTTAAATGGATCCATTTTGTTGGAAAATGTGGGTTATGACAAGAAATCCAGTTTACTAATTGTAAAACGTTTAATTACTGGAATGTATCAACAGAATCATTTGATTATTTCCACTAATTATTATAACCAAAATCATTTTTTGGGGTACAACAAAAATTTGTATTCTCAAATTCTATCAGAAGGGTTTGCACTCATTGTGGAAATTCCATTTTCCTTACGATTAGTATCTTCCTTAGAAGAAGCAGAAATCACAAAATCTTATAATTTACGATCAATTCATTCAATATTTCCTTTTTTAGAGGATAAATTCCCACATTTTAATTATGTGTCAGATGTATTAATACCATACCCCCTCCATCTGGAAATTTTGGTTCAAATTATTCGCTATTGGGTGAAAGATGCCTCTTCGTTGCATTTATTACGGTTTTTTCTTCACGAGTATTGTAATTGGAATAGTCTTATTACTCCAAATAAATTGATTTCTTTTTTTTCAAAAGAAAATCTAAGATTATTCTTGTTCCTATATAATTCTCATGTATGTGAATACGAATCTATTTTACTTTTTCTCCGTAACCAATCTTCTCATTTACGATTAACATCTTATAGGTTTTTTTTTGAGCGAGTATATTTTTATGGAAAAATAGAACATCTTGTAAAAGTATTTGCTAATTATTTTCGGGCTATCCTACGGGTCTTCAAGCATCCTTTTATACATTATGTTAGATATCAAGGAAAAGCAATTCTGGTTTCAAAAGATACGCCTCTTCTGATGAATAAGTGGAAATATTACCTTGTCCATTTATGGCAATGTTATTTTTATGTGTGGTCACAACCAGAGAGGATCTATATAAACCAATTATCCAAGCGTTCTCTTGCCTTTTTGGGCTATATTTCAAGTGTGCGACTAAATCCTTCAGTGGTACGGAGTCAAATGCTAGAAAATGCATTTCTAATGGATAATGGTATGAAGAAACTCGATACACTAGTTCCAATTATGAAACTGCTTGTATCATTGGCTAAAGCTAAATTTTGTAACGTATTAGGGCATCCCATTAGTAAGCCGACCTGGGCGGATTCGTCAGATTTTGATATTATCGATCGATTTTTGCGTATATGCAGAAATCTTTCTCATTATTACAGTGGATCCTCAAAAAAAAAGAGTTTGTATCGAGTAAAATATATACTTCGACTTTCTTGTCTTAAAACTTTGGCTCGTAAACACAAAAGTACTGTACGCGCTTTTTTAAAAAGGTTAAATTCGGAATTATTGGAAGAATTCTT